TAGGGAAATCTCTTTCTACCGGGAATTCAAAAAGTTTTTTTGTACGACAAACAAATAAGTCCTAAACTATTGGAATAATCGGAATGTATTTGACTCAAAAATTGGCTCAATAATTTGTTAATATCAAATTCACAATTGGCAGTCCCTATTCTAATCAATATGAAATAGACCAGGTTTCCATCTTATAAGATGTCTAAAAAAAAGAATTCTTCTGTTTGCTGAATTCTAAAAAAAAGCAGAATAAAGAAAAAAATACAAGATTTTTTATTTCTTTGTAGTAGATTTTCACTAAGATTTTTGTGGTGGGGAGTCTTATTTTCCCCATCGACCTTTACAAAAATGAAAACAGTTTTTTTCTTTTATCGAGAGAATTATCTACTTGCAAAAGTTGGATTTTAGAATAGGATAAACTACGTCAAAGCCCTAAGATAAAAGAGAAATAAACCGGACACCCTAAAAAGAAATGAAACTAATGAACCTTCAAATTGACTTTTGAACTCATTTTTTTTATCAATTTGAATCTTTACTAAAAAACTTATTTGATTGAATTGACTTGTTCAATCTCGACGATTGAATATAAATAGGCTATTATTAGTTCGAGCAAGCCGCTATGGTGAAATCGGTAGACACGCTGCTCTTAGGAAGCAGTGCTAGAGCATCTCGGTTCGAGTCCGAGTGGCGGCATGCCATCTTCTAAAACAGACCCAATAGATCCTATAATAAAAATAAATTCAATTCCCGATTTATAATTCTTAATTAATATTAATTTAGGGGATTCCCTCCCTTTTTTCATTTTTATGATATTTTCAACTTTAGAGCATATATTCACTCATATTTCCTTTTCGATTGTTTCAATTGTAATTACAATTAATTTGATAACCTTATTGGGCAATGAAATCATAAAACCATATGATTCGTCAGAAAAGGGGATGATAGTTACTTTTTTATGTCTAACAGGATTATTAATCACTCGTTGGATTTATTCGGGCCATTTCCCACTAAGTGATTTATATGAATCATTAATCTTTCTTTCATGGAGTTTCTCCCTTATTCATATAGTCCCTTATTTCAAAATAAGAAAAAATTATTTAACCACAATAACTGCCTCAAGTACTATTTTTACCCAAGGCTTTGCTACTTCGGGTCTTTTAACTGAAATACGTAAACCCGCAATATTAGTACCTGCTCTACAATCGGAGTGGTTAATAATGCACGTAAGTATGATGATATTGAGCTATGCGGCTCTTCTTTGTGGATCATTATTATCCGTAGCACTTCTAGTCATTACATTTAGAAAGATTTTTTATAGTTATAAAAGTAATAATTTATTAAAATTAAATGAGTCATTTTCATTTGGTGAAATCCAATACAAGAATGAAAGAAACAATATTTTTAAAAAAACTTCTTTTTTTTCTGCTAAGAATTATTACAAGGCCCAATTGATTCAACAATTAGATTATTGGAGCTATCGTGTGATTAGCCTAGGGTTTATATTTTTAACCATAGGTATTCTTTCAGGAGCAGTATGGGCTAATGAAGCATGGGGATCATATTGGAGTTGGGATCCAAAGGAAACTTGGGCCTTTATTACTTGGATCGTATTCGCAATTTATTTGCATACTCGAACAAATAAAAATTTTCAGGGGGCAAATTCCGCAATTGTAGCGACTCTAGGCTTTCTTATAATTTGGATATGCTATTTTGGGGTCAATCTATTAGGAATAGGGCTACATAGTTATGGTTCATTTACGTTAACCTCTAGTTAAATTAAAGAAAAGTTCTTACGAATACAAACAGAGTGGAATACGGTGTATATAAAACACCTTGTGTCAACCGGCGAGAACCGTGTGAATCAAGTAGTGTAGTGATTCACACGGTTCTCGCAAAGACCAAGTATATTGGGTGAAAATTCAAATTCATATTTTGTTTTTACTTTATTTAAGATTTAAGAGAATAAAAATCCTTCTTCTTTTTTTTTCATTAGTCAACCAACTCTTAAAAATCATAGGAGTTTTTTTCTTTAAGAAAACTATCTATAAAAATAATTAGATAGAATACCTTCAACCTTGTCAACTGATAGTGAAAGAACAAAATCCGGATACATACCAATACCTATTACAGGTAGAAAAATGGCGATCGAAACAAATAACTCGCGCGGTCCAGAATCAAAAACATAAGAGTTTGGAGTATTAAATAACTTGTATCCATAGAACATCTGGCGTAACATAGATAATGAATAAATAGGAGTTAATATCATTCCAATTGCCATTAAAAAAGTGATGGCAATTTTGGGCATTAAAAGATATTTTTGGCTGGTAATTATTCCTAAAAAGACTATAACTTCTGCAACAAAACCACTCATACCCGGTAATGCAAGCGAAGCCATGGAAAAACTACTGAACATCGTAAATATTTTTGGCATGGGGATAGCTACTCCCCCCATTTGGTCAAGATAAACAAGACGTATTCTATCATAACTCGTTCCTGCCAAGAAAAAAAG